GTCACGATCATTCACATCAATTTCAGCAGGCAGGAAGGGCGCGGAAGTTACCGTTTCTAGAATGCAAGCAAGGTAGCTTGCTTACCCTCCTAGTAGCGTACGTTGGCGGCAAGGAAGAAGGAGCGGAGCGAAAGACTACAGAGGCATTCCGGGCCGACTACAAGACTATGACTACAATACAAGTCATGAGCGATAGCGAAGCCTAGGGAGGCGGAAGCAGTAGCTTCTAGGACGAAGCCGAGCCACTAGTGGAGTGGCGAAGGAGGCCTACTATACGTATACTGGATTAGTAACCGGTGAAATACCAAAAAAACGAAAAAAAAATTCAGTGAACTATTGAAGCTATCAGTGTGATTGATCAGACAAGTACCAAGGGCTTTCGGTAGACTTCTTTCATTTCCTAATTTGCTTGCGACAAGTCCTAGCATTAGTATGAGTTCGTTGACCGCGTAAGGGCAATCCATCTTGATGACGAATTCCACGATAACAAGAAATAGAAATTAATCGTTCGATGTCTGCTCGTTCTCCCCTCTTCAATTCCCAATGAACAACATGATCTTGACCTATCATTTGTTCAATTTGGTCGATCTGATACTTAGTTAACTCTTTTATCTTTATGTTTCCACTGATACCTAATCGATAACGAACCTGAATGGCTTTTTTAGGTCCAATTCCATCAATTTTTGTTGAGGCAATTCTTACTTGTTCATCGGCAACTAATCTAGCTCCTGAAATATATGACATTCTTGATCCTTCCCTTTACTAGTCTTCTCGGCTGGAATCATAAATGGATTGTCTCCTCTCTGATGATCTTTTCTATAGGTAGAACTACTGTGAGCGGTCTAAACTTCGACCCTTCTTTCTTCCCCCGATCTACACAAGGTTTTGAACCCAAATTTTGAAAAGTTCGTTAGGTTCTTAGTTGCCACAACGATAAAATTACTCATTGACAAAGTACGAATAAAATGAGCGATAAATGGTGGATTGAGTTTGATTTTGTTGGACATCGCGAAGAAAGTGGCGCAATGCTCCCTCAAGAATCTTTCTTTGAAAAGAATGACGCATAGAACTCACCGACTCCAGTTGATCTTCGACAAACTCATGGGCGGCTTTACGGATATCATTGTACGGAGAGATCTGCAAAAGATGTTCGAGTCTGGGTTCGGCAAGCATCAAATTAAAGAGCCTGTCCTGCAGCTCGCTCTTCCATTCTAGTATTTGGATTTCGAATAACTCCAGGTGTAGAACCCTCTGATAATGTCTCGCACTGAAAACATTATCCAAATTATCTCGTACCAACCGCTCATACTCCCCCGGGTTGAGCTGAGGGGGTATCCCGTAAGCTAGCTGGTTTTCTAAGTTTTGTATACGAGCGAAGAGGTGAGTTTCCACGTTTTCGTGTTGAGCTCGAAAGCGTGAAAGAGTGTTATCTGTTTCACTGGATGATTCGAGGAGGACATTGATGCCGAAGGAGTCTTCGTTCCCTGTTGCTAAAGTGGAATTGGAAACACCTAAAGCTATATTGTCTAGGACTATCCACAAGTATTGACCATGTCTAAAGAAGTGGGTGATCAGGACTGAATATAAAATCGAAATCCAAATCCTGACGAGTCTTTTTAGGAACAAAATGGTTATGAAATAAGAAAGATAATAGAATATCAAACTATATATTTTCTTAAGGAAAGAAAGTATTCGGCTACTTTCGCGGTCGCCCTCACTGAACCGACTTGAATCTGAACTACGATTCAGATCAAGTCTTACCGAAATCGGATTTCCTTTTCGTGCCATATGCGCTTAGACTTCTCTTTTTCCCCCTTTTTCTTCCCGGTTCAATATTTGTTCTCGAAAGTCTTCGTTTCCATGTAAGAGCAAACTCTCCAAATTGTTGACCAACCTGCTTGTGATTCTTTACCATTCGTAACCTAGCATTCATGATTCACCGAACATGGAAACCTCACCGATTAGTATAGATGGTTTAGTTGGTCAACCATAGAGATGGAGCCCCGCCAAGAAGCTCGAGGATCAGGCAACTCAGACAAGAAAAGGAGGCCATCGATGCTATGATATCCAGCATCAAGGCCGAAATCCCAAGGCTGAGAATTACCGAGCAGCTGCCCACTTCTACTAAGGTTCCTCGTCTTAAGGCGAAAATAGAAGAAGTCCGCTTTTGTTTTGAAAAAACGGTCTGTTCCCTTACCCCCCTTTGGCTTTTCTTTCGTGCTTGCTTATGGCAGGCCCTTACCGAGGGGTGGTATCCGCGCAAGAGGGCTTCTTCTTTCAAAGTTCTGTTAGGTTCTTAGTAGCAGTCGGCGACCTTTTCTTCTTTTATTTTACTTCACATAGCCTTTCGTCTCCTTGATAGCTGGAAGTTCTCCAAAAGTATGAAAAGCTGGAGGACTTTGTACCATCCATTCCGGTGTGGTTGAATTCTGTTCAACAGCCCAAGGACTTGGAGCACATCTTTTGTTATTTCCACTGCTTGAAGTGATTGTTACGACCACGAAGAAACGACAAATCCCAACTACGGATATATAAGAGCCAAAACTGCTAAGGGCATTCCATCCAGCGTAAGCATCTGGATAATCTGGAATGCGACGTGGCATACCCGAAAGCCCTAAGAAATGCATGGGAAAGAAGGTCAGATTCACTCCGAAAAAAGTGATCCAAAAATGGATTTGACCTAAAGTTTCAGGGTATGTCCGACCAAAGATTTTACCCACCCAATAGTGAAATCCTGCAAATAAAGCAAAAACGGCTCCCATAGAAAGTACATAATGGAAATGTGCAACCACATAATAAGTATCATGTAGAGCAATGTCTAGCCCAGAATTTGCCGGGACTATTCCAGTGAGTCCTCCTATGGTGAACAAAAAGATGAACCCTACAGCAAATAACATGGGTGTTTTGTATTGTATCGAACCTCCCCACATGGTAGCGATCCAACTAAAGATTTTTATTCCAGTGGGGACAGCTATGATCATGGTAGCTGCGGTGAAGTAGGCACGGGTATCAACGTCTAAGCCCACAGTAAACATATGATGAGCCCAAACAAGAAATCCAAGAACACCTATACTGATCATGGCATAAACCATGCCTAGATACCCGAAGACCGGTTTTCCCGAAAAAGTAGAAACGATATGACTTATGATACCGGATCCAGGCAAAATGGGAATATACACCTCTGGATGACCGAAGAACCGAAAGAGATGCTGGTATAATATGGGGTCTCCCCCTCCAGCGGGATCAGAAAAGGTTGTATTAAAGTTTCGATCGGTTAATAACATGGTAATTGCCCCTGCCAGTACCGGAAGTGATAATAAAAGTGGGAATGCTGTCACTAGAACGGACCACACAAAAAGGGGTGATCTATGCATAGTCATTCCAGGCCCACGCATGTTGGAGATAGTTGTTATAAAATTGATAGAACCTAAAATGGACGAAACACCAGATAGATGAAGACTAGAAATTGCTGAATCAACTGCTCCTCCAGAATGGCTGGTAATACCGCTTAAGGGCGGATAGACCGTCCACCCAGTGCCGCTACCCACTTCTACTAAGGCTGAGCTTAATAGGAGCAAGAGACTTGGTGGCAACAACCAGAATGAAATATTATTTAATCGGGGAAATGCCATGTCAGGTGCACCTATCAGAATCGGAACAAACCAATTACCAGATCCACCTATCATCGCCGGCATAACCATAAAAAAGATCATTAAAAAAGCGTGAGCCGTTATTAAAACATTATAAAGTTGATGATTTCCACCAAGAATTTGATCGCCGGGTCGTGCTAATTCCATACGAATCAGTACTGAGAAGCATGTGCCCATCACTCCAGCAATGGCACCGAAGATGAAATATAGAGTCCCTATATCCTTGTGGTTAGTGGAGAACAGCCATCGGACCGGATTTGTCATAAAATTTATTAAAAAAATAGATAATGGAATTCCCTCCAAACAGACTGAACTCTCTCTGTCAAGCCTGTAGGAGTAGTGAAGAAGTATAGAGAGTTGTGGTTGGTTGTTGACCAACGGAAAGCATGGAAAAAAGAAAAGAGACAGCCAAGTTTCTGAGCAAACGAGGCCCCTTTTTAAGTAAGCTATAGGTTGGTTCCTACTCTACCAGACGGTGACCGGCTTTAATCAAGCACCTTTGGGCGCTGGCTTTTCAAAACCTATATAGCTTAATGATAGACAATAGTCATCTAGAATTTATATTCCGCTCTTATCTTACGCAATTTCTAAGTGAAGAGTTCGTGTTCAGAAGACATGGTAAAAGCCCGGAGCTTCATCCTGCCTAATCCTTTATCTGAAGGAGGGCTAACTCGTCTGATACAAGTCACCCAAAATCACATGCTTTAAACAAGTTCTCTGACCGGGAAGAGCTCTATTGGAAACAGACCAGACTGAGAGACTCCTTATCCAGGGATGTGGGTGGAATTTGAGCCATGTTCAGGTACTTCTTCATCTGTCTAGGTACTGCCGGTACCTTTTTTATAGTTCAAAGAGTTGTCTCTTCGTCTACACAGAGCTTCAAGTAAGATGTTTGTGGAACATCTCTATAGCTTGCCCTACCCACCCTCATTGGAAGAGTAAGGGGCATTTACCTATCAGTCCTAGCCCTAAGGCGCAATCGGAGCACTCAGTCCAACTACTGCTTAACCCCGTTAATTAGACCTCCTCCCCCCTCAATAAAAAGAGGTTCGAGCAGGCCTGAGTGAACTGAGCCCCAGGTGGTTCACACTCTACTCTACTTTTTAGAAATAGGAGGTTCTCGTCACATTGGAATGGAAGACCTTGCACATACACAAGTCAATAGAAGTATTCTACCCATTCCTTCCTAACCTAAAGTGAAAAGGCCCACTTCGTAACTTTAACTGGGGTGAGAAAAGAGAGTCATATTCATATATAATCATTTTTATAAACTGTATGCTTTGCTCTCTTAGGCGGAACCGAATTTAATTAGGTTCGCTTTCTTTAAATCATAGGTCGAATTGAATTTGAAACTTGGACCTGGCGAAAGCATTCAATCATGCATGAAATGAAAAGAAAGGTATTAAGAGTTTCCATGGACATACAATTAGACATGTCAAAATATTGATGTAATTCAGTTGAATGGTCTTTTCTTCTGAAAGGGATGGCAAGGTTGGGCTAGTAATAGGCAGTCAAGTCTGTATCCCCTCCAGTTTAGGAAGATAGCAGCCAGAAGAAAACAAGTTATCAAGCGGCGAGATAAAGCTGTGTATAGCAGCTTTGTTTTTAAGCTATCCATAAGGGCAATTGCAGGGGATTTTTGAATTGGAAAGCAGAGCAGGCGTCTTTCAAATGAGCAAGTTGTTTTCTTTCTTACGTAACTAGAACTTGTTTCCAGTCCTTTTGCCTTTATATCTTCTCTTTCCATTCACTCCGAAAGACTTCTGCGTGCACGACTCCCCCTCTGGCAACAATACCCACGACCTGACGAGAGATCTCTCTCTCTCCCTCCCTTCTGTGAAACTCACTTTTAAGGAAACATCACCCGTGCAAGCATCAGAACATGCATTCTCGCGATCTACAGAGTCGTTATGGATTGCTCTTGAAAAAGAATAATCAAATCAAGCAACCTTCTTGTTACAGAACAGACATTCCATTCTTTGCTTTCCCAGCACTGACTGACCTCTCTGGTCGGATGTTACAGTCGGCTCTACTTCTTAGTCAACTAGTAGTCTTTAAGTCGGAAATCGCTTTCACATCTCATATGACATCTGTACCAACAGACTTCTTCGGACACCAGTAAGGTAAGTAGCTACTCCAGCTGATCTAACTCCAGATGATCCAGCTTATTTTAAGGATAGGTTAGCCCCTTCTCCTTCAGGGGATGCAGCAAGACTACGTTCTCATCGGAGTTCCACTTCTTCCTCAATCCACTCTAAGAAAAAGGCAAGTACAGCTACATCTACTTTAGAGTCGATCCAGCTTTCGCTTCCTTACTTCCCTCGGGGTCTCAATCAAGTAGGGTATGTGGTCCTAAAAGACCTCTCTTGCCTCGCTGAAATAAAGGGTTTTCACTACCTCTGAAGAGGCCTCCCCTTCCGTACCTACTCCGCAAGGTCTCGCTCCTTTCACTTCCTCTTCAACAGGATATGACCCTTTTAGTGGCTATAGTGGCTATCGGACCGTACTTAGGAGCTTCAGTTGAATCATTTTCAACGTTCGGAGAAGGCCTTTCACACCCGAAAAACATAGTAAAAAAGGACCTAGCCTCGTGTCCATAACCGAGCCCGGAAGAGGAACCGAACCCCTGAAAAAAAGGGCCTCAAATGCGCATTTTGACCTTGAAGCAACTATCGAAAAGGATAATCTGACAAACCCCAAGACTAAGAAGTTGATCCAACTCCGCCGTACCTTTCGTCTTCTTTTCTCATTTGAAAGTCTTCTACGGATTCGGTAGTAACGAGAACTCGGATTTACAACTGTAAGCCTGAGAGATGGCCTGTACCAGAAAGCTTTAAAGGTGGGGGCAGAAACGGAAGCAGGTACGAATAGAAGAAGGCCTAGAATAGCCAAGCCAAGGGGGTCCTATTAAGTAGTCCAATCAGTCTAATGCGTAATGTCCGGTATCGAGAGTCTTTTAGTAATCCATAGATTAGGAACCGAGTGGGGAACTCTACTCTAAAGACAGCATCTTACGGAATTTTTCTGCTATGAACTAGTTTTAGGGATGCTTATATACCCCACCCTCTATACCAGCCAATGACTATATCTCCTGAAGGAATTGTGGCATGACTAAGCCACCTTTCGCTAGCCTCGGCCAGAAGGCTCTAGATGAATTCCGGTTGGGAGCAAGACGGGTTAGAAGCAGACAGGCAAGAGCGGGTCGGACTGTGATCAAGAGACCACGTATAGTTTTGTTGCCTGCTTTCTAGGAGTGACTGAGCCTAGAAGACATTGCTGGAGCCCAGAGTGATTCAAGATCAGACAGAACGAACCCAGCTCTGCAGCACCTTCTTTAAGGGAAAAAGCCCCGGGTCAGTCTAAAAGAGTTTGCAGTCGACAACCCTGGCTAGATGGGATTCCCCATGCCCCGGCAGGAGGGCTATGAGTAGATCATCGGCCTATCGTCTTCTTTTCTTTTTTGAATTGGTTTTTCCGCGTATGATAAAACTCCTTGTCTTTCTGTTCTTTTTCTTTTCTTCTCGCTCCCTTTCTCGTTTTCTGGTTAGGCAGCAGAGCAACCTCAGCGATCTGCCTCATTGCAGGAGGAAGGAACCGGAGCAACCACTGGAAGGAAGCCTAATGGTATAATTTCACAGACCATGCTTGGGACGCTTCCTCCTTAGTCTTATCTTTAAAACATGAAGAAAATGGTTATTGAATCATAATTGTCATCTAACCAACCTTTCATGCAATAGAAAGAAGAAGATCACGGTGCCGCTTACTCCTTTTGTTCTCATTCCTGGCCAACCATGCCATGAAGAGTCGACAAGAGCAATCGCAGCTTCTTGAATGCCTCTTTCTACGTCAATTTATTCTTCAATAGCAGGTCCTATTCTTCCAACAGCTAAATCTCGCCTGGTCTTTCTTAATTAAGGTGAGGAGTGAAACCTAAATCCATTTCCCCTTCACCGCCTGATTCAAGATTGGCAGAGGATCGAGAAGTAGGGTCAGGACAGTATGCTTACTACGAGTTAGACCACGAGTCAAGCTAACTGCAATAATGAAAATGGAAGTGGATAAGAGAAGACCGGAACTTGCCATTGGTGCAGCGCTAACACTAGCTGAAAGAAATTACATTCTTAAATCACTCTATCCCCTGACCCGTAGCCAACTAGGAGAAGAAAGATAGTTTCTTCCCATTCCCTTGAAGCCAGGTATTCGTTTCTCGCTAGCATGAAAACATAATCCATAGCATTCAATTCATTAGCTTCGGACGCATAGGAAGAAAGTCTTCCCGTACTCTCTTTGTCAAGCCACCGGATCCACTAAAGCAGCCAGACTTAGCTTAGCCTAGCTAGCACAGACAAAAGGTAAAGCTAAAGCGAACCCGACCGATGAAGTCGAATGTTCCCACCCTATTCTTCTTGGCTTGACCACTCTTTTAACTAAAGCTTTCCTCCATCGAGAAAGAAAAAATAAACATAGCCTTACCTCTCACCTCTCCTCATAGCAGACAATCATAGACTCAAAATCGAGTGAATACCCGGCTAGCTCGGATCTAGGTATATTGTACAGCTTTCGCTTCGCCCCTTGACTTTGATCTTCCTCGGAATTGAAATAAATAGATCTTCTGCTGCTTTTGGCATTCCACTTGGGATGAAAAGCATGATTTTCGATCTTGTTGAAAAGGCCTTCAGGATATATAAACTTTTCATCAATAATTCCGCCAGAACCAAAAATGCAAAGAATTGTCCGCAATGTTTAAAACCTCTTAGGTGAGGCTCTTGACTTTACAGGTAGGATAGAAAGATGGGACAGACCTGACGGAGGAAAAATAACTACTGTGTCAATCCGCTTGAAACTGCAAGATAAGGTTTATCAGAAGGTGGGAAATTCTCTTCTCTCGTTGACAGGGTTTTGTTAGCAGGTAGAGGAAGATGTTCAACATAGACCCTACTCCCACTCCAAGAACCAGAGATGGTCTTTGATAATGATAATAAAGAGAAGGGCTTTAGCGATGACTTTCCTGTTGTTGGAATATCCGCTCTTTGATAGAAGACTGCTCTCGAATCTGCTCTGATGGCGGAGTCGGTGACGGTACGAAATTGATCGGAGAGGCTATATTAATCATTTGGCTTTCGAAAAGAATTTACGAAAGTAAGGTAGGGGCAGCTTGCTGTTTAGTTCCAGTAATCGAGCTAGGCTCTTTGTTGGCTATTCATAGATCTGGGGTTATCCTCTATTGCTGATTTAGCTGCCTTCTTTCAGAACCTTTGCTTCTCTTGAGCTGAATGTGGGATTGATCCCTTCTGGTGTGGCTAACAGGCGACAGAAGGATGACGGCTTTTTATTGGGAACGTAGCGTAGAAAGGGTTCTCCGCAGTGAACCAAATGGTCTAGCCAATCATTCTCCTAACAGTCTACCGATTATCCAAGTTCGATATTCTGTAAGTTCCTAGGTCATATCGCAATTACTCCATTGAGAGTAAGATCTGTTCGATATGTAAGTGGTCTAGTCACTACCTGTAAGGCAAGCCCCACAGACACCTTACTACTTTCTAAGCTTTCTCTCTTGTCTCGCCAATCTTTCTTTAATTTTCTCATGTTGATACTCTGACCAATCAATAGGAACCCCCTGCGGTTGTTGAACCGTCTCTCCCTCCCAACAATGTTTTCCTCCTCTAAGGGGGGAAGCGAGGGTACAGAAGGGACGGATGGGATAGGGGTCAAAGCCTCCGGAACCGGCGGGAAGGAGCCCGAGGGGGATGGAGCGGGTAAGGCATTAGAGGGGCCGGCATTTTCCTCTTTATCTGATGATAAGTTGAGGTACTGTCGCCAACTACCCGAGTCAGCTTCAGAATTATCTGTTGAATAGGATCCGGCATCACCCCTGTGCGGCCCTTGGTTAACTGTCTCGTTTCCTCCCGTCATATTCATTATCGTTTCGTCAAAGATCCCGAAAGCGGCTAGAATCAAAACCAAAAGGAGCCCTCCTTCACAGCCTAAGCCCCTACTCAACAGGACTCGACTCCCAAGAGAGCGCCCCATTTTCGAAAGTAGGGACTGAAAGAAATCCATTGAGCCGAGTTTCAGACAAAGAAGATAGAAAAGACTGGACACTGTTGCTACAAAGAGGAAAGGCATCGATTTCTTAAAAATAAGAGTACCATGTTTGCCCAATAAGAAGACTTTCTTCCTAAATCTTCGTAGTACCCGGTAATACTTGATCATCCGAGAGTGTTCAAAAACTCTCTGCCATTTTCATTTTAGAGGCACTAATCGTAGTAGAGCTGAGAATAGGGTGGAACGATTTCTCATAGTAATAATCTTGTATACCGGCTGTACCGATTATATGTCGGATAGGCGCC